TATTTCGAGAAAAAGTATCTCTTGCTTTTCATTCCCATTTCCATAAGAATGAACGCTATGATTTGCATTTCGAACTGGCATGAATACAGCATCTATAGGAAAACTTCCGTCTTGTAAGGTTTTTGTCGGTTTTATACGATAGCCGCGATTCCTCTCGATTTGTAATTGAATACACAAATCAATTGGTTCTGTTAGGCTAGCGATATGCTGTGTATTATCAATGATTTCCACAAAAGGTGGTACGATGATGTCTTGAGCAGTTACATATCCAGGACCCTTGACACAAATAGACGCGTCACAAGTTCCATACAAATTGCTTCTCAATACAATTTCTTTCAAATTCATTAAAATTTCATGTATTGATTCTTGAATACCTGCTATAGTAGAAAATTCGTGTGATATTTTCTCAGATTTTGCACGTGTGATACAGGTTCCTTCTATTTCTCCAAGCAAAGCTCTTCGAATCGCAATGCCTATTGTATCAGATTGTCCTTTCATAAGTGGAGACAGAATAAAGCGTCCGTAATAAAGACGCTTATTGTCTTTTCTTGATTCAACACATTTCCACTGCAGTGTCCGAGTAGATATTGTTACTTTCTCTCGAACCATAATAATATTGTTATTGTGAATTCATTGAATTATTTATTTCTCTTGAAATCTATTCACTATTTACTTTTTACACGCGCCTTTTTTTAGGGGGTCTGCATCCATTATGTGGCATAGGGGTTACATCCCGGACGAAAGTTAATAGTATACCACTTCTGCGAATAGCTCTTAATGCCGCATCTCGTCCAAGACCAGTCCCTTTGATCATGACTTCTGCTCGTTGCATTCCTTGATCCACTACTGTCCGAATAGCATTTCCTGCTGCGGTTTGAGCAGCAAAAGGTGTTCCTCTTCTTGTGCCTTTGAATCCACAAGTGCCAGCGGAGGACCAAGAAATTACTCGTCCCCGTACATCTGTAACGGTCACAATAGTATTGTTGAAACTTGCTTGAACATGAATAACTCCTTTTGGTATTTTACGTCCATTCTTACGTGAACCAATGCGTCCAGTTCTGCGTGAACCAATTCGTGGTAAAGGTTTTGCCATATTTTATCATCTCATAAATATAAGTCAGCGGTCTATGGATATATCCATTTTATTTTTATGTCAAAATGGATCCTTTCTTTTTTTTTTCCATCGGATCCTTTAGAGTGTTCTCGTTTAGAAAGATTATCCTTGTCTTTGTTTATGTCTTGGGTTGAAGCAAATTATTAAAATTCGTCCCCGTCTACGTATCAGTCGACATTTTTCACAAATTTTACGAACAGAAGCTCTTATTTTCATATTTGTCATCCCTTAATTTTTGAATATACATAATTTTTTTTGAAGAAACTAAGTTTCTTTAAATTTTTAAATCTTAAATTCTATTCCTACGAAAGGCGAAAGGGCTTTTAAAGTTGAAAGAAAAAATTGCCTAATCATTGAAATTTTTTTATGGAGTCTATAAATTAGACGTGCTCGGATCGAATTATAAGTACTTTGATACTATCTCGTGGTGGTAGTATACGTAAAAAAAATTATCTTGGCTAAAAGATAACCTAAAACCAGATCTTGATTATCTAAACGAACTTGGAACATATTATTGAAATTGAAAAAGTGATTCAGATTTAGTAATTAAACTTTTCAAAATTAATTTTTGTTCTTTCATCCCATCGCAAATCCTCTTGAAGTATTAACTAATATAAGAGGAATCGATAGGAATGTTATTAGAAACCTATTCTTTAAATCTCTTTTTTTTTTAAACAAATAAATAAGAAGTCTGGGTCGAATTCGGATATTAAAAAGATTACCATATATAACACAAGATTTCTCCGCCAATTCTTTCGAGTCGAGCTTCCCGGTCTGTCATTATACCTCGAGAAGTAGAAAGAATTACAATGCCCATCCCACCCAAAATTCTAGGAATTTTTTGATAGTTAGAATAAATTCGTAAACCTGGTCGGCTGATTCGTTTTAAATTTAGACTAGTTCTATATGGTCCTTTCTTCTTCCTTCTATGGCGTAGGATTAAAACCAAAAATTTTTTGTTTTCTTCCCGATGTTTCCTTACATTTTCAATAAAACCCTCTCGTAAGAGTATTTTAATAATGTTTTCGGTGATGTTAGTAGCTGCTATTCGAACGATTCCTTTTCTATTCATGTCAGCATTTCGTATAGAGGTTATTATCTCAGCAATAGGATCCCTACCCATGATAAACTAAAATTATTATTTTTCGCTAGTTTTGATATAATCAACATACTCTTGGTTTTTGTTAATTAATTATTTTATTTAATCTCTTAATTTTCATTTTTTTATTATTTAATTAAAGGTATATGCGTGAAACACAATTTACTAATTAATTTGATTTGATTAATTCTATTTCGTTTTTATTCAACTAATTAAAATACTATAACTATAATAGTAAATACTATAACTATATCATGGTCTCTTCTTAATCTGAAATTTTCTATCTTATATCGTCTAATTTTTTATCTTATAAGACCTCAGGTGCTAATGAAACAATTTTAGTAAAATTTAATTGTCTCAATTCCCGGGCAATTGCACCAAAAATTCGAGTTCCTTTTGGATTTCCCTCTTGATCAATGACAACTGCAGCATTGTCATCGTATCTTATTATTATACCGTTATTACGTTTAAGTTCTTTACAAGTACGTACAATTACAGCTCTGATTACTTCTGATCTTTCTAGAGGTGAATTTGGTGCTGCTTCCTTGATCACAGCAACAATAACGTCACCGATATGAGCATATCGGCGATTACTAGTTCCTATGATTCGAATACACATCAATTCTCGGGCTCCGCTGTTATCTGCTACATTCAAATGGGTCTGAGATTGTATCATATCATTTTTTTTTATTTGTTATTTAAATGCAAAGGAAAAAAAAGATATATTGTTTGTCCAAAACAAAAAAATAAACTTCCACTTTTTTTTAATATACAAAAGGTCTTTTTCCTTTGGTTCTATATTCCTATTTTGAAATAAGGAATTGAGTTCGTATAGGCATTTTTGATGCTGCTATTGACATAGACTTTTTTGCGATATTTTCTGCTACTCCGCCCATTTCATAAAGTATTCTACCCGGTTTAACGACAGCTACCCAATATTCGGGAGATCCTTTACCCGAACCCATCCGTGTTTCCGTAGGTCTTAAAGTAACGGGTTTGTCGGGAAATATACGTACCCATATTTTTCCACCGCGGCGTGCATTTCGTGTCATTGCTCGTCGTCCGGCTTCTATTTGTCTAGATGTAATCCAAGCAGATTCAAGTGCTTGAAGAGCATATCTTCCAAAACAAATATGATTTCCTCGAAAAGCTATTCCTTTCATTCTTCCTCGATGTTGTTTACGGAATCGGGTTCTTTTGGGGTTATAGTTGATGGTTCTTTCTCAATTCCATCTCTACTACAGAACCGGACATGAGCATTTCTTCTCATCCAGCTCCTCGCGAATGAAATGATTAAATAAAAAAAAAATATCCATGTCTTTTACGAATAAAATAATATATTAAATCATCGTATTCTTTGAGATTTCACTTAATTTAGTTAAATCTATTTATTTTAATTTATTTCTTACTTATTAGATCTATTTATTAGTATTAAAATCTTAGATTATTAGATTATTAGAATAGGATATTAGGTAGAATAGAATATTAGTAGAATAAAAATTTGTATTTATCTAATATATATAAATTAGAATCTATATTCTATTTTAGAGTTCTACTAGTTCTAGATAGAAATAGAAAAAATTCTCTATAATTAATGTCTATAATTAGAATAATTTTTTCTATTTTATTTGTTTATTTTCGATAATCTTGTTTTTGTTATTTGTTATAATATAAGGTTGTAACACATTTTTTTATATATTCGAATTAGAATATCAGATTGATCAAATTTAGCAATCAAAAAGAATATAAAAAAAATCTTCGCGGGCGAATATTTCCTCTTGCATATTTAGTCTTTCAATAGTTATTTTATTTGTAGAGGTAACCCATGATCTCTCATAATAAAATAAATCGATTGTCTTCTGGTTCCTTTCGCTATCCTCCCAATAAATCATTAAGATTTGTTTTCAGTAAAATCTTATGTATTTACAGGTTACATCGTTCCCATCACTTCTCAATTAATGTTTAGGTCTTATTTTTCCAATGGAGCCTCTAATAAAATAAAAATAAAAATTGTTCGTGAGTCAATCTTCTCAGTCTGGAGTGAATCAGGGCTCTTGATTTTTTGTTTTATCAACAGATTAGTTTAATGTTAAATCAATTGGTATGGATGCTTTACTACATTAGCTTTTATGTGATGACTCATAGACCTTACATATTAGAATTTTATATCATTGATATTCTTTTTCTTTCTTTCACCCTTCCACTTATCTGCATAATTTTCTATTTTGATTTCTAAAGCATAATCCGATTGGTTTTCTTTTGTTTGTGCAAAAAGGATTTTAATTGCTACAATGATATGACTAATATATCATATCTTGACTCTTTTTTTGTATCCAGATAATGCAAAGTGATGGGTTGGTTATTAGTTGTATAATTATTAGTTCATACTCTGGTCAGTCCGTTTTTTCTTTTTTATCCGGACTCTAAAAAACCAACGAGTCACACACTAAGCATAGCAATTATATTACTCAATTTTTTTTATTTAATTTTATTCAACCCTATATAAATAGAATTAGAAGAATTAGAAATAGCCATATATAGTTAAATTATTAATCTAGTTAAATTATTAATATTAAATTAATTCTATAGTGTAAAATTCGAAATTATTAAATTAATATTTTACTATTTTAATTTAATAGTTAATAGAATTAGAATTGTTTCTTTTTGTTTTGATTAAAAAAAAAAAAAAAGAATGAAGTATTTTGTTCTTTTTTGTTTTCTTCTAGCAATGGATAGAATGGAAAAACCAAGTCAAGTAAGGGCTTTTTATTTCTTGTCTAGAAATGT